CAGCTCCACGGTTTCTTTCCCTTGAATCAAAATTCAAAAAATTAATAAAGTATAGTACTAAATTCAGTTATTTGTAGCGAACAAGTATTTAGTTCATCGTAATCAAACAAAAACTAAAAAGAATGGTGTTTTCTTTGATGACATAAGTTCTACTTGTAATAAGAGTTAGAAGTTTCGGGTAATTACTTTTTAGTTTTTCCTCCAGATCTATTTTTTTATCCTACCTCTATTCATGATTAGTAATCACGAACCTTCTATCAACAGGATAAAAAAGTGAATTTCTCCCTCCGAGGAATTCTAATTAGGGAAAATAAAAAAAAAAATATTATAAAATAAATATTATAAATATAATACAGTTTATGATATATACTTAGGATAGATATACTTATCATATCATAAGATATCTTTCTCCTTCTAATAGATAGAAATTTCTATAGAAATATTAAATCGAGGCACCCATTCTATGACAGATCTCAACTTACCCTCTATTTTTGTGCCTTTAGTGGGCCTAGTGTTTCCGGCAATTGCAATGGCTTCTTTATCTCTTCATGTCCAAAAAAATAAGATTGTCTAGATCCGATGGGACCAAATCTCATCAATTTATTTCAACACTGGATCATAATACAGATATTTATTTAGTGTAATATGATACGATATGTAACTCTTTACGAACACAAATGAAAGAACTATTATGCATTTATGCGGATACATGATATCCGCATAAATGCATGTATATGCAGGTATAGCCGGTTAAATAAAAAATGGATCGGCGAATATTTTATTTAAATGGAAAGTCAATGTATCTAACAAATTACTTCTAACGGTTTACATCAGAATAGTGCTAGTTAATGAAAGTTACTCCGGGATCAAGAAAGTAAAATGAATTTGGGTTATTCTCTCAATTCCAATCGAATGCAACTGGATCTAGTAGAGTATGAATTGGCGATCAGAACATATATGGATAGAACTTATAATGGGGTCTCGAAAAACAAGTAATTTTTTCTGGGCCTGTATCCTTTTTTTAGGTTCACTAGGATTCTTAGTGGTTGGAACTTCCAGTTATCTTGGTAGGAATCTGATATCCGTATTTCCATCTCAGCAAATTATTTTTTTTCCACAAGGGATCGTGATGTCTTTCTATGGGATCGCAGGTCTATTCATTAGCTCCTATTTGTGGTGCACAATTTCATGGAATGTAGGTAGTGGTTATGACAGATTCGATAGAAAAGAAGGAATAGTGTGTATTTTTCGTTGGGGATTTCCTGGAATAAATCGTCGCATCTTCCTTCGCTTACTTATGAGAGATATACAATCAATCAGAATGGAGGTTAAAGAGGGTCTTTATCCTCGTCGTATCCTTTATATGGAAATCAGAGGCCAAGGAGCCATTCCCTTGACTCGTACTGATGAGTATTTTACTCCACGAGAAATTGAACAAAAAGCTGCCGAATTGGCCTATTTCTTGCGCGTACCAATTGAAATATTTTGAAATGAACTGAAAATGGAAAAAAACTTGCTAATTTCCTTTTTAATACAACCGTCGACTCTATCTGATATTTCTATTAAGTACGAGTTCTATAAAAAGGTATTGAACCCATGGATCTATTTCCTATTTTTGTGTAATAATTTAGATCTCGGATCTAGAAGGAAAGGAATATAGAAATAGAATAAGGGTACTCTTAGGATAAAAATGAAAAAAAAAAAAGAAGGTATTAACTCCCCTCCCATATATAACATCTATAATATTTTTGCCCTGGTGGGTCTCTCTCTCATTTAATAAATGTCTGGAACCTTGGATTACTAATTGGTGGAATACCGGGAAATCAGAAACTTTTTTGAATGATATTCAAGAGAAAAACGTTCTAGAAAGATTCATAGAATTGGAGGAACTATTCCTCTTGGATGAAACGATAAAGGAGTACCCGGAGACGCATATACAAAAACTTCGTATAGGAATACACAAGGAAACGATACAATTGGTCAAAACACACAATGAATATCATCTCCATATCATTTTGGATTTCTCGACAAATATAATTTGTTTCGCTATTCTAAGTGGTTATTTTATTCTGGGTAATGAAGAACTTGTCATTCTTAATTCTTGGATTCAGGAATTCCTCTATAACTTAAGTGACACAATAAAAGCTTTTTTTATTCTTTTAGTTACTGATTTATGGATCGGATTTCATTCGACCCATGGTTGGGAACTAATGATTGGTTCGGTCTACAAGGATTTTGGATTGGTTCATAATGATCAAATTATATCTAGTCTTGTTTCCACTTTTCCGGTTATTCTAGATACAATTGTGAAATATTGGATCTTCTATTATTTAAATCGTGTATCTCCTTCACTTGTAGTTATTTATCATTCAATGAATGAATGAAGAACTCATTTGATTTCCTGATATCAATCAAATCAGAATCTTTCTTCGTATATTATATAAAGAAAGCATTTTCAATCTTACTTAATTCTTTATACTTATAGCTCTTCAAGGTATTC